AAACGAATGTAGTATTTTGGGCTTATTATTGGCGTGAATGTTTTGTATTTTTATCTTGTTTTTTTTGTAAATGAAAAGTGGCATTGTGGTATTGGTTGTGTTAAGTTTTGTTGTGTTGAGCGTGATGGTATATAAAGGGTGTGTACTTTTATATTGTTTTTAATTGGTTTGTTTGTTTTGTGTAATTTGGCTAAGTTGGTGGTTGTGGAGGCTATGATGAAAGTCATTGATTTGTTGGGTTAAAAATAGGGGGAAAGTAGAGGAAAATTAAGTGTTAATTAATGAATGATGAATGGTTTGGAAAATCTAGGCTAATATCATATAAAAATTGTTGTTTATTTTGTTAAAATTACAATATAAAAATAAACGATAAAAAAAAGAATGAAAATGAAGGTTTGGGTGAAAATTCCTAGTAAAGGAAAAATAACAAACTATGTCCGGCAACCATAACATTATCTGCCACCGTATAGGTAGCTGGGGGACCCACCATGAATGGGGTAAAAGTGCATCAGTGTCAAGTTTGAGACGACCTTATCCGAACAACCATGACACCAGGTACATTACAGACAAATAGCCGCTCGGATACCATGTGATGTACACGTCAAGAGGAAGATAACTCCTGCTACGCACTTGAAGGGTTTAATGAAGAGACCCCAAAAAGAAAACAAGCGCCAAGTCGGTCGGATGCCGCGATCACGAGGCAAAGGGAGGATTATGCATCCGACACAGTTGCATCTGTGAAGGGCAATAAGGAGGGAAAGGTCCAAGTTATGGCCCTGAAATAGGAACCAGAGGCGCAAAAGCGCAAGTTGGGCGAGGGTGTAGGGGGAAAGTATGGCCTTGAAGCTGGTAGCCGTGGGTAGCACCTACGTCGAGTAGCTCGGTTCTCGTGAGGATTACGACTAATAAATAACCAGGTACTTCTTGGGAGCTCCTGAGAGTGATAGGACTAGGAGGTTTTGTGGTGATGGACTGGAACATATGGGATTGGGAATTCATTGGGGCGCTAGGATATTCCTCGTTTACTAGAGTGTGTTGTTATGTAAGGTAAAACATTCTCGATCTTGGGTAAAGCTTGTCCTGTGTTGTTGGTAGGATTACCTGGGTTTGTTGTACCTGGGATGGGGATGTGCCTAGAAGGTTATCTGTCCGTTTGGGCTGTTATGGGCGATGATATTTGAGTTTGGTTAGGTCTTGCATTACTTGTTATGTGAGTTATCCTACATGCATATCATGTCTAATGTGGACGAGAATTGTATGCAAAGAAATACATAGCCAAAATCCCATGTAAAAACATGGGGGGGGTAAGGGGGGGGGGTGGAAATAAAAGAAGGGTTTAGTTCCTGTAGTTAAAGTTTTATAATAATGGTTTTTCAAGCCATAGGTCTTGGGGAGGATCCAAGCAGGAACTATGATAAATTTTGTTCTGTTTATAGGTCTATGCTTTGTTTTAGGAGGGTTAGCGGTTGCGTCTAACCCTTCTCCTTATTATGGGGTGGTGGGTCTGGTTGTGGCTTCTATTGCGGGATGTGGGTGACTGGTAAGTATGGGGGTTTCTTTTGTGTCTCTGGTACTGGTAATGGTTTATTTAGGGGGAATGCTAGTGGTGTTTGTTTACTCAGTGTCGCTGGCAGCGGATCCTTATCCGGAGTCTTGGGGGGATTGACGGGTTGTTGGTTGTGGTGTTGGTCTTGGGTTAATCGTTGTTATTGTGGGGGTTGTTACGGGGGTGTTTTCTGAGGTAACTATGGGAGGGGATACGGTGAATAATGGAGGCCTATCATGAACTCGGACAGATTTTAGTGGAGTGGCCATGTTTTACTCGTCTGGGTCGGGGCTGCTTTTAATTGCAGGATGGGGTCTGCTGTTAACACTGTTTGTGGTTTTAGAACTTGTGCGGGGGTTATCTCGGGGGGCAATTCGGGCGGTTTAATTGGTAAGTCAGAAAGTAGTTTAGTTGAAAATGCCAGCTTTGGGAGTTGGTGATAAAGGTTTGACTCCTTTCTTTCTGATTTATGTGCTAACTCTAAGAAGATGTTTAGTCTTCAATCTTTGGCTTACAAGACCAATGTTTTTATAAACTATTAGAGTTAATTAGAGTTTTAGTATTTTGTTTTCTAGTGCACTCGCGATAGGGAATAGGATTAGGATGATTGCGAAGTAGGTGAAGGAGGCTAGTTGGCCAATGATGATGAATGGGTGTTCGACTGGTTGGCTTCCTACTCATGTTAGGATGAAGAGGTCTGCAACTAGAGCTCAGAATAGGATTTGTGATAGGGGTCGGAAGGTTATGGAACGCTGTTTAGAGACGTGGAGGAGAGGTATTAAGAATAGGATTAGGACTGAGGCAGCTAGGGCTAGGACCCCTCCTAGTTTGTTTGGGATGGATCGGAGAATGGCGTATGCAAATAGGAAGTATCATTCGGGTTTGATGTGTGGAGGTGTAGCTAGAGGGTTGGCGGGCGTGAAATTTTCTGGGTCTCCTAGAAGATTTGGGGAAAATAGGGCTAGAGCGACAAGTGGGATAAGTATTAGTGCGAATCCTAGTAGGTCTTTGATGGAGTAGTAAGGGTGGAATGGGATTTTGTCGCAGTCTGAGGGGATTCCTAGTGGGTTGTTTGAGCCTGTTTCGTGGAGGAAGGTTAGGTGTACTAGTGTTAGGCCTGCGATTACAAAGGGGAGGAGGAAGTGAAAGGCGAAGAATCGGGTTAGTGTGGGGTTGTCTACTGAGAATCCGCCTCATAGTCACTCTACTAGTGTTTGTCCGATGTAGGGGATTGCTGAGAAAAGGTTTGTGATGACTGTTGCCCCTCAGAAAGATATTTGTCCTCATGGCAGGACATATCCTACGAAGGCAGTTGCTATCAGCGTTAGAAGAAGGATTACTCCAATGTTTCAAGTTTCTTTATTTAGGTATGAACCGTAGTAGAATCCTCGGCCGATGTGTAGGTAGATGCAAATGAAAAAGAAGGAAGCTCCATTTGCGTGGAGGTTTCGAATTAGTCATCCGAATTGCACGTTTCGGCATATGTGGGCTACGGAGGTGAAGGCTAGGGAGGTATCTGCTGTGTAATGTATGGCTAGTAGTAGGCCTGTGATAATTTGTGTGATGAGACATAGGCCTAGTAGGGATCCAAAGTTTCATCAAGCTGAAATGTTTGATGGAGTAGGAAGATCAACTAGAGAGTTGTTGATGATTTTTAGTAGTGGGTGATTTTTTCGTAGATTTAGGGCCATTAAGTTTGGTTCTGTATGTGGATAGGAGGATGATAAAGATTGATAGGGCAAATGATCCTAGGTAGGCTTTAATTAGGCCTGTGTGGAGGGAAGTAGCGGTTTTTGATGCTATTATTTGTAGGTTAGCTAGTCCTTCAGGGCCTATAAGTTTAAATCAAGACAGGTCAATTAGGTGGGAGGCAATGTTTTGGCCGCCGCTTAGTATTTTTGTTGGGATAAATCGGTGTACTAGGGGATTAAAGTATCCTAGGGTTGTAGAGAAATTTGAGAAGCGATTCTGTTTAGGGAGGATTAAGGCTTGAGTTATTTTTGAGAGTTCTAAGGCTAGGATGATTCCTAGTAGTGTTACTACAAGGGCTGTGACTTTAATGGAGAGTGGTATAGTCATTGGTGGGGTTTTTGCAGGTGGGATGTATGAGGTGATTAGGAACCCTGCTACGATGCTTCCCAGTGCAAGGCGGGTGATTGAGGAGAGGACTGCTGGGTTATTTTCGTTTATGGGGGCTAGGGGAGGAATTCGAACGTACCCTGTTTGAACTAGCAGGGTCATTCGAATAGTATATACTGCGGTGAATGATGTAGCTAGGAGGGTTAGAACCAGGGCTCAAGCGTTTAGGTATGAGGTGTTGAGGCTTTCGATGATTTGGTCTTTGGAGTAAAATCCTGCCAGGAATGGTGTTCCTATTAGGGCTAGATTTCCGATAGTTAGGCATGAGGTTGTTGTTGGTAGCATTTTTTGAAGTCCTCCTATTTTTCGAATGTCTTGTTCACCGTTGAGGCTGTGAATGATTGACCCGGAACATAGGAATAGTATGGCTTTGAAGAATGCATGGGTTGAAATATGTAGGAAAGCCAGATGAGGAAGATTTAGGCCGATTGTAACTATTATTAGGCCTAGTTGGCTGGATGTGGAGAAAGCAATGATTTTTTTGATATCATTTTGAGTCAGGGCGCAGGTGGCTGCGAATAGTGTGGAGAGGGCTCCTAGGCACAGACATAGTGATAGTGCGGTGGGGTTGTTGTGGAAGAGAGGATGAGTTCGAATAAGTAGGAAGATTCCAGCGACTACTATGGTGCTAGAATGAAGTAGGGCGGATACAGGGGTTGGGCCTTCTATTGCTGCTGGGAGTCACGGATGGAGGCCAAATTGGGCGGATTTGCCGGCCGCAGCTAAAATTAGGCCTAGTAGTGGTAGGGTAGGAGTTTGGTCCTGAGATGAGATTTGTTGGATTTCTCATGTATTCATAGTGGAGGCTAGTCATGCCATGCATAGGATAAGACCTACATCTCCAACTCGGTTGTATAGTACGGCTTGTAAGGCAGCAGTATTTGCCTCTGCTCGGCCATGTCATCAGCTAATTAGTAGGAAGGATATGATTCCTACTCCTTCTCATCCGATGAAGAGTAAGAATAGGTTGTTTGAGATAATCAGGATGAGTATGGCGATAAGGAACAGGAGGAGGAAGGTAAAAAATTTTGTGACGTGCGGGTCTGAGGCTATGTATCACGTTGCAAATTGTAGGATTGATCAGGAAACAAATAGGGCGATTGGGAAGAAAGTCAGTGAGTAGAAGTCTATTGTTAGGCTGATAGGGATTTTAAAGTTCATAATGAATTTTCATTCCCAGAAGGAAGTTAGGCTTTCTATCCCTGAGTGAATGTAGATAGTTATGGGAACTAGGCTGATTAGGAAGGAGGTTTTAACAGTGCTTGTGATGATAGTTGGGGTGTTTTTTAGGCTGTTTGATAGTATGGGGAAAATGATTGGGGTGCAAAGTACTGCTAGGGTGAGTAGTATGAATGTGTTTAGGATAAGTATTTGGTCCATTACTTTCACTTGGATTTGCACCAAGATGACTGGTTCCTAAGACCATTGGATTACTATTATCCTTTGAAAGTAAGGGGGCTGAGGTTTTATACTCAGATGCAAGAATTAGCAGTTCTTGTTGGTTTAACCTCCCCTCGGCAAGTAAGAAGGGTTTAACTTCTATCTTTAGAATCACAATCTAATGTTTTGGTTAAACTATACTTGCATATGGGGATTCCTGAGATTAGTTCAGGTTTGAGAATAAGTAGGATTATGGGAATTATGTGTAGGGCCATCAGGAGATGTTCTCGTGTGGAGGAATTTTGGATCGAGGTAATGTGGGATGGTAGGACTCCTCGTTGTGTTGTTATTAGTATATGTAGGGTGTAGGAAGCAGTTAGTACAATTGTAGTTCCTGTTAAAATGACTGTCAGTGGGGATCAGTTGAACAGGGCTACCACAATGGTTAGTTCTGCTATGAGGTTGGTTGTTGGTGGTAGTGCCATGTTTGTTAGGTTTGCTAGTAGTCATCAGGTGGCCATAAGTGGTAGAAGGGGTTGAAGACCTCGGGTTAGGAGTAGGATTCGGCTGTGAGTTCGCTCGTAGTTTGTGTTGGCCAGGCAGAATAGTATAGAGGAGGTTAGGCCGTGAGAGATTATTAGGATTATTGCTCCTGAGAAGGCTCATTGAGTTTGAATTATGGTTGCGGCGATGACTAGTCCTATATGGCTTACAGAGGAGTAGGCAATTAGGGATTTTAGGTCGATTTGTCGTAGACAGATGGCACTGGTTATTACTGCTCCTCATAGTGCTAGGGTAATGAATGGATAGTGCAGGTTGTTTACGGAGGGGTTTACCAGGATAGTGATTCGTATAATGCCGTAGCCGCCTAGTTTTAGGAGGAGAGCGGCTAGTAGTATGGATCCGGCGATTGGGGCTTCTACATGAGCTTTTGGGAGTCATAGATGTAGGCCATATAGGGGGGCTTTTACTATGAAGGCTAGTAGGAGGGCTAGGCTTGCTAGTAAACCTGTTCAAGAGTTGTTTATTGTTGGGTGTGATAGTTTAAGTATAGGGAGGTATAATGTGCCAATTTGGTTATGTAGGTGGAGGATAGTGATTAGCAGGGGAAGAGAGCTGGCGAGTGTGTAAAATAGCAGGTAAATACCTGCGTTCAGTCGCTCAGGCTGGTTTCCTCATCGTGTGATAAGGATTAGGGTTGGAATGAGGGTTGCTTCAAATGCAATGTAGAATAGTATTAGCTCTGAGGCTGAGAAGGCCAGTAGAATAAAGGGTTGTACTGTGACTATAGTTGTGATGAAGATTCGTTTACGAGTAATTGGTTCTTGTTCTAGGTGGTTTTGGCTTGCTATGAGCATGAGGGGAAGCAGTCAGCACGATAGAACCAGTAGGGGGGAGGAGATTTGGTCAATTGAAGTTCAATGAGTTAGTCCTTTGCTTGGGTAGTATGTTGGGACTAGTCATTGGAGGCTGACAGCGGCAATTAGTAGGCTGTGTGTTGTGGTATTAGTTCATAGGTGTTTGCAGGGAGAGAGGAAGGTCAGTGGTAGGAGTATGATGGTTGGAATGATGATTTTTAGCATTGTAGTAGGTTAAAGTTGTGCAGGTGGTCGGAGCCGTGGGTCCGGGTGGAGGCGACTAGTAGGGCTAGGCCTGTTGCTGCCTCGCAAGCAGAGAATGCTAGTATGAGAAGTGGTAGGAGGGTAGCAGATGTTGTCTGGGTTTGGATAGGTCACATGGATAGAGCGACGTATATAGATAGTATCATGCTTTCTAGACATAGTAGGGCGGAGATTAAGTGCGTGCGGTGGAAGGCTAGGCCTAGGCCGCTTAGAGTGAAGGCGGAAAGGAAGCTTAATTGTAGGGCAGACATTAAGAAAGTTATAGGGTGTGAGCTATAATCTGTTGAGTCGAAGTCAACTGTCTTGGTTAGACTAACTTTCTGCTATTCTGCTCATTCTAGCCCTCCTTGGTTTCATTCATAAACCAGACCTAGAGTAAGTAGAAGGATAAGGATGGAGGCTCATGTTAATGTAAGGGTGGGGGTTTGTAGCTGGATGGCTCATGGTAGTGGGAGGAGCAGGGCAATTTCTAGGTCAAATAGTAAAAATAGGATCGCAACTAGGAAAAATCGAATTGAAAATGGCAGCCGGGCGGACCCTAGTGGGTCAAATCCACATTCATAGGGGGACAGTTTTTCTGAGTCTGGGTTTATTTGTGCTAGTCAAAAGTTTAATGCAGTGAGGATGACACTTAGAGTTAGAGATGAGACTATTATGAATAGGATTATGTTCATTACTCTTCTCTGGGTTTAAACCAGATTTTAAGGATTGGAAGTCGATTGTAATTAATATACTAGAAGAGTAGGATCCTCATCAGTAGATAGTCATGTAGAGGAATAGTCACACGACATCTACAAAGTGTCAGTATCAAGCTGCTGCTTCGAAGCCAAAATGGTGTTTTGGTGTAAAATGGTATTTGATCAGGCGTAGAAGGCATACTAGGAGGAATGTGGAACCAATGATTACGTGGAGGCCGTGGAACCCAGTTGCTACGAAGAAGGTAGAGCCGTATACTCCATCAGCGATGGAGAATGGAGCTTCGTAGTATTCTATGGCTTGCAGGCCGGTGAAGTAGAAGCCTAGGAGAACTGTAAGGGTGAGGGCGTGGATTGCTTGTTTTCGGTTGGCTTCTATGATGCTATGGTGTGCTCATGTGACTGTGACTCCAGAAGCAAGTAGGATGGCGGTGTTTAGGAGGGGGACGTCCATTGGGTTTAGGGGTTTAATTCCAACTGGAGGTCACTGTCCTCCTAGCTCTGGTGTTGGGGCCAGGCTGGAGTGGAAGAATGCTCAGAAGAAACCTAGAAAGAAGAAGGCCTCTGATGTAATGAACAGGACTATTCCATATCGTAGGCCTTTTTGTACTGTGGGTGTGTGGTGGCCTTGGAATGTACTTTCTCGGATGATGTCACGTCATCATTGAAGTATAACCAGGGCAGTAGAAGTGAGCCCTATGATTAGTAGGTAGGGCGAGTTATAGTGGAATCATACGGTTAGGCCGGATGTAGTAAGGAGAGCAGCGGCTGCTCCTAGGATGGGTCATGGGCTGGGGTCAACTATGTGATAAGAGTGTGCTTGGTGAGTCATTGGTGGTTTAAATGTTTTCTTGTAGGTACAGGCTTAATAGTAGCACAAATACGTAGGCTTGGATCATGGCTACTGCTACCTCTAGGATTGTAAGTAGGAATAGGACTAGTAATGTTAGTAGTGAGATTATTGGTATTGTTGAGACTAGGGAGGCAGTAGCTGTTGAGATAAGTTGGATTAATAGGTGGCCTGCTGTGAGGTTGGCTGTAAGACGAACACCTAGGGCTAGGGGACGAATAAGAAGGCTAGTTGTTTCAATGAGGACTAGGGCTGGGATTAGTGGAGTTGGGGTTCCTTCTGGAAGGAGGTGAGCTAGGGAGATTGAGGGTTGGTTTCGTAGCCCTGTGAGTAGGGTGGCAAGTCATAGGGGAATTGCTAGGGCTAGGTTTATAGAAAGTTGTGTTGTTGGAGTGAATGTGTAGGGTAGTAGGCCTAGTAGGTTGATAAGTAGGAGAAAGAGTATTAGCGATGTTAGGATTAAGGCTCATTTATGTCCTTTGTTGTTTAGTGGTATTATCAGTTGTTTTGTGATTAGGCCGATGGATCATGATTGTAAAGTAGATAGGCGATCAGTGATTCATCGGTTGCTTTGGGTAGATAGTAGGAGGGCAGGGAATGTTATTGCGATCAGGATTAGGGGGATACCTAGTAGGGATGGGCTTGAGAATTGGTCGAAGAAGCTTAGGTTCATGGTCAGGTTCAGGGGGAGGTGGTTGGGGTTGTTTGAGCTTTATTGAGTGGCGGATTTATGAAAACAAAAGATAGTAGTTTAGGCTGGATGATTATGGAGTAGGTGAGTCACGAAGCTAGCATGATAAAAAATCATGGGTTTGGGTTTAGTTGAGGCATACCATTAAGGAGGATGGATAGTCCTCTTTCTCTAGCTTAAAAGGCTAGTGCTGGTTCATAGCTTCTTAATGATTAGGATGATAGTAGAGAAGATCAGTTCTCGAAATTAGCGAGTGGGGCGGATTCAACTACGATTGGTATGAAGCTGTGGTTAGCCCCGCAAATTTCTGAGCATTGGCCGTAGAATACTCCGGGTCGAGTAGCGGTGAATGAAGTTTGGTTCAGTCGTCCTGGGATTGCGTCAGTTTTTACGCCTAGGCTTGGGACGGCCCATGAGTGAAGTACGTCGTCGGCAGTAACGATGACTCGGACTAGTGATTCCATTGGGACTACTACACGATGGTCTACTTCTAGTAGTCGGAAGTGACCTAGCGGTAGGTCTGCAGTAGGTGTCATGTAAGAGTCAAATGTTAGGTCCTTGAAGTCGGTGTATTCGTAAGATCAGTATCATTGGTGTCCAATGGCTTTTAGTGTTAGATCGGGCTCGTTGATTTCATCCATTATGTAGAGGATTTGTAGGGATGGTAGAGCAAGCATGATTAGGACGATTGCAGGGAGGATTGTTCAGACAAGTTCGATTTCTTGTGCGTCGACTGTGCTGGACGATAGTTTTTCAGTGAGCATCATGGTTAGTAGGTATAGTACCAGGCTGCAAATAGCTAAGGCAGTTATTAGAGCGTGGTCGTGAAATTCTACTAGTTCTTCTATGATAGGGGATGAAGCGTCTTGAAAACCGAATTGCATGTGGTTGGCCATATTTGTGTTGAGGTGTACTGGGTTTTCACCTGTAATTTAGTCTTGACAAGACTATGTAATAGTTTTACTAACACCTCTAGATGAGAAAGAAGCATAAGTGGTTTATGCGGTTGGCTTGAAACCAACATATGGGGGTTCGATTCCTTCCTTTCTTGAACTTGAACGAAGGCTGGTTCTTCGAATGTGTGGAATGGGGGCGGGCAGCCGTGAATTCATTCGACGTTTGTATTGACTAGTTCTGGCTGTAGGGCTTTGCGTTTGGATGCGAAAGCTTCTCAGATGATAAACATCAGCATGATTACGGCAGTTAGGGAGATTAGTGATCCTACTGATGAGATAGTGTTTCATAGGGTGTAGGCGTCTGGGTAGTCTGAGTATCGTCGTGGCATGCCGGCTAGTCCAAGGAAGTGTTGGGGGAAGAAAGTGAGGTTTACTCCTACGAATATTACCCCGAAGTGGATTTTAGCTCATGTAGAGTGAAGGGTATATCCGGTGAATAGTGGGAATCAGTGGGTAAATCCTGCTAGGATTGCAAATACTGCTCCTATGGATAGTACGTAGTGGAAGTGAGCTACTACGTAATAAGTGTCGTGTAGGGCAATGTCTAGGGAGGAGTTTGCTAGCACAATCCCTGTTAGTCCACCAATAGTGAATAGGAAGATGAACCCTAGAGCTCACAGCATTGGTGGGTCTCATTTGATTGTTCCTCCGTGAAGCGTTGCCAGTCAGCTGAATACTTTGATTCCGGTTGGGATGGCAATGATTATAGTGGCGGATGTGAAGTATGCTCGGGTGTCTACGTCCATTCCGACTGTAAATATGTGGTGTGCTCAAACAATGAAGCCTAAGAACCCGATGGATAGCATGGCTCATACTATTCCTATGTAGCCAAATGGTTCTTTTTTTCCTGCGTAGTATGCTACGACGTGAGAAATGATACCAAATCCTGGCAGAATTAGGATATAAACTTCTGGGTGCCCGAAGAATCAGAACAGGTGTTGGTATAGTACTGGGTCTCCTCCTCCTGCTGGGTCGAAGAATGTGGTGTTGAGGTTGCGGTCTGTTAGAAGCATAGTAATTCCGGCAGCAAGTACTGGTAGGGAGAGAAGAAGCAGTACTGCGGTAATTAGTACGGATCATACGAATAGGGGGGTTTGGTATTGTGATAGGGCTGGAGGTTTTATGTTGATTGCCGTGGTAATGAAGTTGATTGCTCCTAGGATGGAGGAGATACCTGCTAAGTGTAGTGAGAAGATTGCAAGGTCAACTGAGGCTCCAGCATGGGCTATGTTACCAGCCAGTGGTGGGTATACAGTTCATCCTGTTCCTGCTCCTGCCTCTACTGTGGAAGAGGCTAGAAGTAGGAGGAATGAGGGTGGTAGAAGTCAGAAGCTTATGTTGTTTATTCGTGGGAATGCTATGTCTGGGGCACCAATCATTAGGGGAACTAGTCAGTTTCCAAAGCCTCCGATCATGATTGGCATTACTATGAAGAAAATTATGACGAAAGCATGAGCTGTAACGATTACATTGTAGATTTGGTCGTCTCCTAGGAGAGCACCTGGTTGGCCTAGTTCTGCTCGGATAAGGAGACTTAGGGCGGTACCTACTATTCCGGCTCATGCTCCGAAGATTAGGTACAGAGTGCCAATGTCTTTGTGGTTGGTTGAGAATAGTCATCGGTTGATGAAAGTCACGGGTAAGATGGCTGAGTGTATAAGCGTTAGGCTGTAGTCCTTTTTACAGAGGTTCAATTCCTCTTCTTATCGGCTCTGTAGTGAAATTCATGGTGAGTTGCAAGCTCATTGATGTGCACTGACGGTGCACCGGAGTCTGTTAGGCAGAAGCCTGTTGGTTTAGGGCATATAGCTGTTAACTATAGTATTATGGGATCGAAGCCCATCTGTCTAGGGAATGTAAAATCCTAGCTTAATTAAAGCATCTGAGTTGCATTCAGGAGATGCAGGATAACGCCCTGCGGATTTTAACAGAAACTAAGAGGGTCTAACTCTTGTTTAAGGCTTTGAAGGCCTTCGGTTTCAGTAAACCTAAGTTTCTCTTTAAATAATGGTAGTGAGTATAGGGGAAGTTGGGAGGAGCATGATAGACAGGGTAGTTAAAATGGCGATTGAGGGGTTAATTGGTTTGTTAGTGCGTCACTGTTTCATGTGGTTTGTTGTGTGGGGCGGAAGTGTGATTGTTGCACAATACGCAAGGCGGAGGTAGAAGAAGAGGCCCAGTAGCGAGAGAAGGGAGATGATAATTGCTGCTGGAGCTATGCTTTGTTTAGTTAGCTCTTGAATAATGAGTCATTTTGGGAGGAAGCCGGTCAAAGGAGGGAGGCCGGCCAGGGACAGAAGCGTTAGTAGGAGGATTGTGCTAAGTGCAGGTGCTTTTGTTCATGCAGTTATCAGTGTAGATAGGTTTAGGACTTTTATTGAGTTTAGGGTTAGGAATACGGCAGCGGTTATTATGGCATATAGATAGAAGTTGAGTAGGGTAAGTTTAGGGTAGTAGATTAGGATGATGGCCATTCAGCCTAGGTGAGAGATAGAGGAGAAGGCTATGATTTTTCGGATTTGTGTTTGGTTTAGTCCTATTCAGCCTCCTATAGCCACAGAAAGAACAGCCAGGGTGGTTAGTAGTGTGGGGTTTAGGGATAGGGAAGTTATGTAGAGTAGGGTAATTGGTGGAAACTTCATGGCTGTGGATAGGAGAAGGCCAGTAATGAGGGGGGATCCTTGTAGGACTTCTGGGAATCAGAAGTGGAAGGGTACTAGCCCTAGTTTCATTGAAATAGCTGCAGTTAGGATTAGGGAGGATGTTGGATGGGTTAGTTGAGTAATATCTCATTGTCCAGTGTATCATGCATTGGTTATGCTGGAGAATAGTACCAGAGTTGAGGCAGTTGCTTGGACTAGAAAATACTTGGTTGCTGCCTCAATGGCTCGGGGGTGGTGGGATTTTGAAATTAGAGGTAGGATAGCGAGTGTGTTGATCTCAAGGCCAGTTCAGGCCATGACTCAATGGTTGCTTGAAATTGTGATGGTTGTTCCTAGTAGAAGGCTGGTGACAAAAATTAGTTTTGCCTGGGGGTTCATTAGCAGGGGAAGGGGTTAAACCATCATTTTCGGGGTATGGGCCCGATAGCTTGATTAGCTGACCCTACTAGAAAATAATATAAAGGAAGTATGGAGGGTTTTGATCTCTCTTGTACAGGTTCGATTCCTGTTTTTCTAAGGCGTAGGAAATGAGAGGGCTGGTGTACCTCTATGTTCACTTTATCATAGTGACCCTTTTGATGTTCAGGCACATTTCCTGGTGGCTCCTTAGGTAGGGAGGTAGACCTGCATAGGAAACTGGCATGCTGATGTGTCACAGACATAGAGCGAGTGTTAGTGGGAGGAAGTTTTTTCATAGTAAGTGCATTAGCTGATCATATCGGAATCGTGGGTAGGAGGCACGAATTCATAGGAATCCTATGGACAGGAGTAGGATTTTTGTGGCCAGAATTACTGGGAAGAGTTCTTGGGGTGGATTGTATAGGCTTGGGTTGAAGAATAGGATTACGGTTAGTGCGTTTATGAGCATGATGTTAGCGTATTCTGCCAGGAAGAATAAGGCGAAGGGTCCTGCGGCATATTCTACGTTGAACCCTGAGACTAGTTCTGATTCCCCTTCTGTGAGGTCGAACGGGGCACGATTTGTTTCGGCCAGTGTAGACACATATCATATTATGGCTAGGGGTCAGCAGGAGAAGATCAGAAATAGGGGTTCTTGAACAACTGCTAGGGTGCTTAGAGTATAATTTCCGCTGAGAAGGATGACGGATAGTAGGATGATTGCTAGGGTGACCTCGTATGAAATTGTTTGGGCTACTGCCCGTAGAGATCCGATTAGAGCGTATTTTGAGTTGGAGGCTCAGCCAGATCATAGGATGGAGTATACTGCTAGGCTTGACATGGCTAATATGAATAGCAGTCCTAGGTTTAGGTCTGCAAGTGGGAATGGGATTGGAAGTGGGGTTCAAATGGAGATTGCTAGTAGGAGGGCTAGTATTGGGGTGGTGATAAATAGAATTGGGGAGGATGTTGAGGGGCGGATTGGTTCTTTGATGAATAGCTTTACCCCATCTGCTACGGGTTGTAGGAGTCCGAAAGGGCCTACAACATTGGGGCCTTTTCGGCCTTGTATGTAGCTTAGGATTTTACGTTCTACCAGGGTTAAAAAGGCTACGGCGATTAGGATGGGGATGGCATAAGAGAGTGCTATAATGAGGTTGACTAGGATAGGATAGTTGGCCATTTTAAGTTTAGCTAGGGAGAGGATTTGAACCTCTGATATAAAGGACTTAAGCCTTTTGCATTTTCCGAGCTCTGCCACGCTAGCTGGTCCTTTTCTAGGACATGGTTGTAGTGTGATAGCCTTTCGTAATTTAGTTGGATTCATCACTTAAGGCGAAGGCTTGCTTGTGGTATTGGCCTCACTTTTCCTGTCCTTTCGTACTGGGAAGAGTTCATCATAGATGGAAACCGACCTGGATTGCTCCGGTCTGAACTCAGATCACGTAGGACTATTAATCGTTGAACAAACGAACCCTTAGTAGCGGCTGCACCACTAGGATGTCCTGATCCAACATCGAGGTCGTAAACCTCCCCGTCGATACGGACTCTCGGAGGAGATTGCGCTGTTATCCCTGGGGTAACTTGGTCCATTGATCAATTATATTGGGTCTGGGTGCTATTCGCACGTTGAGGGGTCGCTCTCAGTCTAGAGTTGTGGTCTAATTTTTGGAGGATTTGTTTTTCTCCAAGGTCGCCCCAACCGAAAAATGCAGGCCAGTTCCCTGTAAAGCGTGTACCCAGTGGGTGTGAATGTGTGTAGGGGTGGCTGCTGATTTTTAAGCTCCACAGGGTCTTCTCGTCTTATGTAGTTATCCCTGCTTTTGCACAGGGAGATCAATTTCACCGATCGCCTGTAAGAGACAGTTAAGACCTCGTTTAGCCATTCATACGGGTCCCGATTTATGAGACAATTGATTGCGCTACCTTTGCACGGTTAGGATACCGCGGCCGTTAAACACTAAGTCACAGGGCAGGCATCACCTTCAATACTTGTTTGTTGTTTGCTGAAGGCTATGTTTTTGGTAAACAGTCGGGCCTTGATGTGTTTGCCTAGTTCCTTTTACAGGTTTTAATCTTTCTTAATGGACGCTCCTCTGTCGGGTTAACAATTTACCTGATACTCTGCTTGTTTGATTTGTCGTATCTTGGTGATTTGTTAATAATGTAAAGATGTAAGCTTGCGTCGTAGAGGGAGGACCCTGGTTACTCATTCTAGCATTAATTCTCCTATTTACATATAGGTTAGCCTGTTAATGATGAGGGAGTCATGAAGTTCTTATATTTTTTAGTCGAAGAGCTTTAACGCACTCTTTGTTGATGGCTGCTTGAAGGCCCACAGGAAATCTTTCTATAGATTATTTATCCGCTCGTAGAGATTGTATTCTTTTTTAAAGGAGCTGTACCCCCTTTAAATTGCCCTTAATTCGCTTCATTAGGGTTCTATTAGTTTCCTTGGAGAAGAATTAAGAGTGAACTAAGATTCGTTTCACAGGCAACCAGCTATCACCCAGCTCGATTGGCTTTTCACCTCTACTAGTAAGTCGTCCCACTCTTTTGCAACAGAGACGGGTTCGCTCAACAATAGCTGCTCACAAGTAGCTCGCTTGGGTTTCGGGGTGGCAAACTTAAATTCGTTTTGCTTGGTTTTTCTTGCTAGACCATGATGCAAAAGGTACAAGGGTTGATCTTTGCTGTTTATAGCTTAGTTTTTTCATTACTATTTCATCTTTCCCTTACGGTACGTGATCTCTATCGCGCCAATGGGTGTCTTTTCTATCGCCTATACTAAGACTAGTGAATGCTTTAGTTTGGTGTATGTAGTAGCTTTGTTATTCCAGGTCAATGTGGTTGGGCTAGAATTTGGCATCAAGACGATCTGGTGTTAGCAGATGTTTTTCAGGTGTAAGCTGAATGCTTTTGTCTAAGCTACGTCTTGGTTGTCTAAGTGCACCTTCCGGTACACTTACCTTGTTACGACTTGCCTCCTCTTTAGCTGAATAGCGTATTAGTGTATGGGGGGGTTTGGGTCGCTTGTGAGGAGGGTGACGGGCGGTATGTACGCGTCCCAGAGCCGGCTTAAAGAGGGCTCGATTGTCCCACTTTACTGCTAAATCCGCCTTCTAAGGGCCATTTCAGACCCTTTTGCCGTGATGTTCTAATCTAGAAAATGTAGCCCATTGCTTCCACTCCATGGGCTATACCTTGACCTGTCTTACTAGTGTGTAGGGACTATTGCGCTCACTGTTGAACCATCAGGGGGGGTGGGCTGGCGACGGCGGTATGTAGGCTGATTCAGCAAGGAGTGGTCAGGTAATATCGTGGATCATCGATTACAGAACAGGCTCCTCTAGGTGGGTTTGGGACACCGCCAAGTCCTTAGAGTTTTAAGCGTTTGTGCTCGTAGTTCTCGGGCGGATGCTCAGGTAGCATAGAGCATCAAGATTTAGGGCCAGGCATAGTGGGGTATCTAATCCCAGTTTGGGCCCTGGCTTTCGTGGATTTCAATCAATCGTCAGCCTAAGATCTTCTTTGGTAGTTGGCCTTATGAGCATCTTGGGCTTATTACAGCTCAGTTGCTTTTTAATCTTAGTTACTTAGATAGCATGTTACCACCCTTTACGCCGTTATACTGTTAATTTGAGTCTCCTGTATGACCGCGGTGGCTGGCACAGGATTTACCGACCCTTAAGGTTGCCATGACTAAGTCAAGTTTACACTCATTGCTTAATGTTAACCACTGCTGAGTACCCGTGGGGGTGTGGCAAGTGCAAGGCGTCTTGGGCTACAATTGTGTGTGCCTGATACCCGCTCCTATCGACTTGGTTAAAGGGTGCCTAGGGCATTTACACTGGAATGCGGATACTTGCATGTATAATTCTGGCAAGAACCAACAGTAAGGTTAGGACTAAGTCTTTTGTCCATGGGTGTTTGTGGCAGCCGTCTTGACATCTTCAGTGTCATGCTTTGTTGTAAGCTACATGGAC